TCATGTTCAAAAAAGAATTCGCGGATTCTTTTTGGTAGTAGAATTGATGGAATACGATTGAATTGCTAATAATATAATAAGAGTAGTATTTATTAAGTGCATGCCAATATGGTTATCTAGCTATCCGTATATCACACCTTTTATCGTAATTTCACTTGGGGCAACATGGGTCACACTCTATCAAAATTCCTATTTTCTATTCAATATATTCAATGACAAATTCAAGGACAACGATTCTCTATAGGGATATGTGCATAAGAGCGAGACCCAGCTCGGTATCTGGGTAATATTTCTGTTCTGGGGTTTACATATACACATATATGTTGTTATAATTGAAATGGAAAAGGATTTATTATTGAAAATAATGGATACTGATTAGTCATAAATAAATTTTCTTTTCTTATGCCATTAAGGAAACAAAATATCATTTGATATAAAAATGAAAGAACCGTTCACTAATTCAAAGTAAATGGTTAATGGTTCCAATTTGTCCTGAATTTTTCAGTCTGTGACCGGAAATCTATTTTTTTTTTCTATTTTCAACAGAAAAGAGAAGAGAAGTTTGTAAGCTATATATATTTTAAGATACAATCAATCGAGGAGAATAATCTAAACTAGATCCAATAAAAAATAGGAATTCATTTTTTTTTTTAAGGATAAGTACGACCGACGGGATTCAAGATAAAAAAAATTCGTAATAGAATATGGATAATATTTTGATCCATTTTGGATCGAATTGGGCGGCATGGCCAAGTGGTAAGGCGGGGGACTGCAAATCCTTTATCCCCGGTTCAAATCCGGGTGTCGCCTGATCAACAAAAGATTTGGGATTTCTAATCCTGCTGATCTAATTCGACGAATTCTTGCCCTGCGGAAGCAGAGGCAAAGGACGAAGCGGACGTGTCAATACTTGATTTTTAGAACCCATGGCGTCTGGGTCTGGCCCAAACCTACGGTGCCAATAGGGATGAAGCAACCCTCCCTTATTACTTATGAATTTCATGATTTATTAATGATTTAATGATTGGTTCGGGCCATTTATTTTATTTTTCAATTGAATCAAATAAATAGTGAGAGTCAATTCCGGGATTCAGAAGTACGAAAGTCAGAGGTCGGAAATCTTGGTATCCAATCCTATTCCTAAAGGATACTCTATTTTTTCTCCTAGGATTGAAGAAGAGATTATACGAAAGACTATCAAGATCTCCTAATTATCTTATACTATTTATCTTATACTACCTTTAGTAAGGTAGTGTTTAGTGACTCCGTCTGGTATTAAATTAGATTGGATAGGATGATGGTAACTCTATTTAGGAGTTGTGGAAAGGCCTGAGAAGATACTTTGTATCCAGACTCACGAGAGTCTCTGAGTACTCAGACATGCAATCAGGATGGTCGGTCTGCTCTTATAGAGTCAAAGTTGAAAAAAAAAAAGAATGTATGTAGTAATAGTGGTGGTGGTTTCTCCCGATTCTTTCACAGAAAGACAGTAAGGCTTAGATCAAATAGGAAATAGAGATATCTGATAGAAAGTTATCTATCTTGATGGTATATTTTTATGTTTTTTGCTTATGAAAGAAAGGTACCAAAACAAACAATAGGTCTTACTATTCTTTATTCTTACCTGCTCCATTAGGAGCATTCCTTTGATATTTCCAAAGAAAAGGTGTGTGTATTGTATTTGTACTTAATGCTTCCTGATTCTACCAGAAATCCTATAATAATAATATAGGAACTTGTTACGAGTGTATTCATTGAATTGGTTTGGTTCATCAATAGCCTTAAGTAAGAATCCTATTTTGACTCTGCGCCATTGATTCCACTATGATTATTAATCAATAATGGAATAATTCCTTCATAGAGATAGGGGACATAATTCACATGGATATAGTAAGTCTCGCTTGGGCTGCTTTAATGGTAGTCTTTACATTTTCTCTTTCACTTGTAGTATGGGGAAGGAGTGGACTCTAGGGCTAGGGCTAAGGGTACTACTAATTGAGTAATCAATTGAGTAATCGAATTGTATCAATTCTTTATTGATCGTTTTGCAAAGCCTTAAAAAAAACGTCTCTGTTTCAAAATTGTACTGGAATACGGTAATGAATAAGAAAATACAATAATGAATAATAACCATTCGATCAAACAATGAATGATTACCATAATTGTATTTCGAAACTAAAATCTACGCATGATAGGAAATTTTTTCCAATCGAACTTTTCCTAACTATTCTATTTTGGCGAATCAGTTCTTACCAGAATTATGGATATTACAATGAGAAAAACCAATCCCTATTTTTTTTTTCTTTATTTGTTTCCCCCTTTTTCTTTACTTTTACTGTTCGAAGATAAAATCGTTCCGCTATGACGGCAATACATACTTTCTTTCTACTGGAAGCGACTAGCGGTTGTCCAAAGAGGTCCCTCACATAATAAAATTAGATCTTTCTTCTGTTGAGCGATCCACATATCGCACATTTAACGTTTGTTTTAGACTCCTAGA